TCTAATAGAATCCAATTTATATTTAAATTTAAAGAATTTCTATTAGTCTATTATAAATAATTACAATATATAAATAATTACAATATAATATAATATTGAATTATAATTATATATTATTATTATATATATATATATATTTATATAATATATTTATATATAATATTTATATAATATATTTATATATATATTTCATTCTATTTATATATATAATTATATATATTAAATTATATATATATTCTAATAAATAATAAATTAAATTAATAAATAATAAATTAAATAATAAATTAATTTAATGAAAAATAAAATAAAAAAAAGAATAATATTCATATTTTCTAATTTTTATTTTTCATTTTAATTCGTTTGTTTTCTCAATTGTATTCTTTTTTCAACACTAATATTGACAACAGTGTATCAAACAAATATAATCCGATCGTGAATAAAGGGGTCGATTTACTTATGTTACATAGGCTTTTTTTTTTATAATTCGAATATTTTATTAAATACTTCAATCTTTTTTTTTTGTTTTTATTGCGATTGGATATCCATACCCAACCTATTTTATTTTGAATTCTATTAGGGTTGCTAACTCAATGGTAGAGTACTCGGCTTTTAAGTGCGACTCCATTTTTACACATTTCTATGAAGCAATTGGTTCGTCCATATCATCGGTAGAGTTTGTAAAACCACGACTGATCCAGAAAGGAATGAATGGAAAAAGTAGCATGTCGTATCAATGGCGAATTCTAAAAATATTTAATTCTTATTGGATTCGGCCCAAATTTTTGTTTGAATTCTTGGTTCGGAGCAAATAAATTACGTTGGGTTTAATTAATAAAGGGATAGAGCTTGGCTTGGTGGCTCCAATTATAGGGAAACAACAATTATTTATAAACAAAAAGCAACGAGCTTTCATTTATTTTTCATTTGAATGATTACCCCATCCATACTAATTGTACGTTAAAAAGAGATTAGTGCTTAATGTGGGAAAAACTTTTCCTGTGAATGGATTTTTTATTTTTGTTATGAGTCCTAACTATACAGCTATTCTCCATTCTATTATGAGTTAGCGATAAATGTGTAGAAGAAAGAGTATATTGATAAAGATGTTTTTTTTTCCAAAATCAAAAGAGCGATTGGGCTGAGAAAAACAAAAAATAAAGGATTTCTAACTAGCTTGTTATCCTAGAACAATTAAATGGAAGAAGCGAGGGGAGAGAGTCCGTTGATGGGTTTTACTTCTTTTCTAGGTATCTATTCATATTCGTTTTTTATTCTAATTCTAATTAATATATATATATATAATAGTATAGATAATAGAATACCCTGTTTTGACCATATCGCACTATGTATCATTTGATAATCCAATGAATCCTTGATCCTTTCACCAAATGAAATGGGATTTTTAAAATGAAGGAATATCAAGTATATTTAGAACTAGATAGATCTCGCCAGCAGGGTTTCTTATACCCACTTATTTTTCGGGAGTATATTTATGGACTCGCTTATAGTCATGATTTAAATAGATCTATTTTTGTAGAAAATGTAGGTTATGACAATAAATCTAGTTTACTAATTGTAAAACGTTTAATTACTCGAATGTATCAACAGACTCATTTGATTATTTCTGATAATGATTCTAACAAAAATCGATTTTGGGGGTATAACAAAAAATTTTATTTTAAAATAATATCAGAGGGTTTTGTTTGCGTCGTTGAAATTCCATTTTCTCGACAATTTAGCTTTTCCTTAGAGGAGATAGAAATCGGAAAATCTTATAATAATTTTCGATCAATTCATTCCATTTTTCCTTTTTTCGAGGATAAATTGACATATTTAAATTATGAGTCAGATATACAAATACCCTGTCCTATCCATTTGGAAATCTTGGTTCAAATCCTTCGATACTGGATCAAAGATGTCCATTTATTTCATTTATTAAGGTTGTTTTATTATTATTATTGTAATTGGAATAGTCTTATTACTCCGATTTCTACTTTTTCAAAAAGTAATACAAGATTTTTGTTGTTTCTATATAATTTTTATGTATGGGAATATGAATCTATCTTCCTTTTTCTACGTAAGAAATCTTCTCATTTACGCTTAAAATCTTTTCGTGTTATTTTTGAGCGAATTTTTTTCTATGCAAAAATAGATTATCTTGTAGAAGTCTTTACTAAGGATTTATTATATACCTTATCATTCTTCAAGGATCCTTTCATTCATTATGTTAGATATCAAGGAAAATCTATTCTGATTTCAAAGAATACGTCTCTTTTGATCAATAAATGGAGATACTATTTTTTCTATTTATGGCAATGTCATTTTGATGTTTGGTCTCAACTAGGAACGATCCATATAAACCAATTATTTGAACATTCATTTCACTTTTTGGACTATTTTTTAAATGTGCGGCTAAATTTTTCAGTGGTACGGAGTCAAATGTTACAAAATTCATTTCTAATCGAAATTGTTATGAAAAAGCTTGATACAATAGTTCCCA